ATGGCACGAAATCCTTTTCATTTAGTTGAGTTTAGACCGTGACCTCTAACAGGGTCTATAGGAGCTTTATTTTTAACCTCTGGTTTAGCTGGATGATTCCACGGGTACGGCTACGTAACTGTAGTTTTAGGCTTATTTCTTATTGTAATAACAATAATTCAATGGTGACGAGATGTAATCCGAGAAGCTACTTTTCAAGGCTTTCATACAATCCAAGTATCTAAGGGACTTCGATGGGGTATAATTTTGTTTATTGTTTCTGAAGTATGTTTCTTTTTTGCTTTTTTTTGAGCTTATTTTCATAGTAGTTTAGCACCTAGTCCGGAGTTAGGCTCATGTTGACCTCCTGCTGGAATTACACCTTTAAATCCCTTTGAAGTTCCTTTACTAAACACAGGTGTTCTCCTTGCTTCTGGTGTGACAGTAACTTGGGCTCACCATGGTTTGATGGAAGGTGATAATTCGGGAGGATTGCAAGCTTTAGTTGCAACTGTAATTTTGGGTATTTATTTTACCTTTCTTCAAGGAGGGGAGTATTACGAAGCTTCTTTTACTATTGCAGATGGTGCATATGGTTCAAGTTTTTTTGTAGCCACGGGCTTTCATGGCCTTCATGTACTTATTGGTAGAACCTTCTTATTGGTGTGTCTTGTTCGTGCTTGACTTCAGCATTTTTCTACTGGTCATCACTTTGGTTTTGAAGCAGCTGCATGATATTGACATTTTGTAGATGTAGTTTGATTATTCTTGTATCTATCTATTTATTGATGAGGATGCTAAAGTTATAAGATTTTCTTTCTTAGATGACTGAGTGATAAGTGCTAGATTTTTAATCTAGAAACGGCAAAATTTGCCTCTAAGAGGCAACTGTAAGACTTGATACTTTAATATAAAAGATCTGATTTGCATTCAGGCAATAAGTTTTTAAACTTTCAGGTCAGTATAAAAAGCGAGAAATTTGCATTCGGTTTCGGCCCGTATTTTAGAGGTGAAAGTCCTTTTTTATATTGTTTAAATAAATGAAAGCCAAAATAGAGGTATCTAGCTGTTAATTAGGAGAATGTAATTGTAAGTTACTCATTTAGTAGTATTTAAGTAGACAGTGCTACGCCGGATGAACGGAAATCATTGATGTTGATTAATATGGGATTTTATATTATCTTTAGTACTAAAGATGTTAAGAAGATTTTTAAGAAGAATTATTGCGTTAGCTTTATCTATTGTTGTAATAGGATTAGGGTGGATTTTAGCAAAACGGGCCATTAGAGATCGAGAAAAAAGGTCTCCTTTTGAGTGTGGGTTTGATCCAATTAAATCGGCACGTTTACCTTTTTCCCTTCGTTTTTTTTTATTGGCTATTATTTTTTTAATTTTTGATGTAGAAATTGTCCTTTTATTTCCTATTTTGGCAAGAATAGTTACAAGGCTTTCTCTTGCCTTAGTATTTGGGGCTTTTATTTTTTTAGTTATTCTTATTTTAGGTCTCTTTCATGAATGAAATGAAGGGTCCTTAGACTGGGCTCAATAAAGAAAAAACTTGGAGTAAAACAGGGCTGCTAACTTTGTTTTGGGTAATTCGATTTTATCCTTTTTTTTATGTTTTCAAGACTTCCTTTTGGATATATATTTTTGTCAGTAATAGGGACCGGAACCTTGCTTTCTATTTCATCTATTCACTGATTAAGCATTTGAGCCGGATTAGAAATTAATTTAATTGGCTTTTTACCCCTGTTAATATACCAAAAAAGTGTTTCAGAAAGACAGTCCGCTGTAAAATACTTTATTATTCAGGCATTGGGCTCTAGTTTCTTAATTTTTGGAAGTTTAATAGTATTTAATATATCTTTTACTTGAGATATATGTACTAAAATGGGTAATCCTAGGATATTAGGATTTATAATATTAATTAGGGGATTGTGTATTAAACTGGGTTTATTCCCATTTCATTATTGGTTACCCAGGGTGATAGCTGGATTACCTTGAATCTCTTGTTTACTTTTAGCAACATGACAAAAATTTGCTCCTTTATTCTTAATTCTTTGTCTTTTGGAGTTAAACCAATCCTATGCAGTAGCTTTTATTCTTTGTTTAATTAGAGCAGGATCAACTTTGGTCGGGGGATTAGGAGGAATAAATCAAACTCAGATTCGTGCTTTATTAGCATATTCATCTATTGCCCATCTCGGCTGAATAACTTTTGCTTCTCTTCATAGAGAGTGAACAATAAAAATATATTTAATGATTTATGTTTTAATTAGAATTTCATTATTTATTAGTTTGTGGTATAGTGATTCTGGAAGAATAAAAAATATTAATAATTTAAAAAATTCGGGTTTTATGCAACTGAGAGTTATACTTTTATTACTATCGTTAGGGGGTCTTCCTCCGTTATTAGGTTTTATTTCTAAATGATTAGTTATTGTAGTTAGCACTAGAGGGCCATGAACTCCAGCAGTTTTTGTACTTATTTTAGGTTCTTTAATAAGATTATTTTATTATTTAAGTTTATTTTTTTCTGTATTTTTAAGGAGATTAAAAAAACATGGATTAAGAAAATTAGATGTAAATAATGGAATTATAATTAGAATTAATACTTTAAATATTATGGGCGGAATTTTAATTTTAATAACTGGCTTGCTTAGTTCCTTATAGGGTATTAATTGTATGCGTATGCGTTGATTATTTTCTACGAATCATAAAGATATTGGAACGTTATATATTTTGTTTGGGATATGGTCGGGATTAGTTGGCACTGCCTTAAGGCTTCTTATTCGTGCCGAATTAGGACAACCGGGAGCATTGCTAGGTGATGATCAATTATATAATGTAATTGTGACAGCTCATGCCTTTGTTATAATTTTCTTTTTAGTTATACCTATAATAATTGGGGGATTCGGGAATTGATTAGTTCCTCTTATGTTGGGAGCTCCTGATATAGCTTTTCCCCGATTAAATAATATAAGATTTTGACTGCTTCCTCCTGCTTTATTGTTACTTCTTTCCTCTGCTGCAGTTGAAAGGGGGGCTGGAACAGGATGAACTGTGTATCCTCCATTAGCGGGAAATCTTGCACATGCAGGGGGCTCTGTAGATTTAGCCATTTTTTCTTTACATCTAGCGGGTGTTTCTTCTATTTTAGGAGCGGTAAATTTTATCACAACTATTATTAACATACGATGACGGGGGATACAATTTGAACGGCTTCCTCTTTTTGTATGATCTGTAAAAATTACAGCTATTTTATTACTTTTATCCCTTCCAGTTTTAGCTGGGGCTATTACTATGTTATTGACTGATCGAAATTTTAACACAGCCTTCTTTGACCCAGCAGGAGGTGGAGATCCGATTTTGTACCAACATTTATTTTGATTTTTTGGTCATCCAGAAGTCTATATTTTAATTTTGCCTGGATTTGGTATAATTTCACATATCGTAAGTCATTATTCTGCTAAAAAAGAAACATTTGGTACTTTAGGAATGATTTATGCTATACTAGCTATTGGTGTTTTAGGCTTCATCGTCTGAGCCCACCATATATTTACAGTGGGAATAGACGTTGATACACGAGCGTATTTTACGGCTGCTACAATAATTATTGCTGTACCTACTGGAATTAAAGTGTTTAGTTGACTTGCTACAATTCACGGAGCTAAAATTAAATATGAAACTCCAATATTATGAGCTTTAGGTTTTATTTTTTTATTCACAGTAGGAGGTTTAACCGGAATTGTGTTATCTAATTCATCTTTAGATATTATGTTACATGACACTTATTATGTAGTAGCTCATTTCCATTATGTTCTCTCTATGGGGGCAGTCTTTGCTTTATTTGGTGCATTTAATTATTGATTCCCTTTATTAAGGGGTGTAACACTTCATAGCCGATGAACAAAGGCACATTTCTATATTATATTTATTGGTGTAAATGTTACTTTCTTTCCTCAGCATTTTTTAGGCCTAAGTGGGATACCTCGTCGGTATTCAGATTACCCTGATTGCTATACAAAATGAAATGTTGTTTCTTCTATTGGTTCAATAATTTCGTTTGTAGCTGTTTTGTATTTTATAGTAATTGTATGAGAAGCTCTAGTTTCCCAGCGAAGTGTTATTTGAAGTACTCATTTAAGTACAGCTTTAGAATGGGATAATATTTTGCCTGCTGATTTTCATAATGCTCCTGAAACTGGGGCACTAGTAGCTAATTAAAGTTTTTGTAATATTTTTTAGGATATGGGCCTATGAGGACAATTAGGATTTCAGGACGCAGCTTCGCCTTTAATAGAAGAACTTATTTTTTTTCATGATCATGCAATAATAATCTTAGTGATAATTATTAGTCTGGTCGGTTATGCTGCTGTATCTTTAATGATAAACAAGTATACATGTCGTTCATTAGTTGAGGGACAAGAAATTGAAACTATTTGAACAATTCTTCCAGCTGTAATTTTAGTATTTTTGGCATTACCTTCATTACGTTTATTATACCTATTAGACGAAATTGGGAATTGTAGTTTAACTGTAAAAAGAATCGGACATCAATGATATTGAAGTTATGAATATTCAGATTTTTCAAATATTGAATTTGATTCATACATAATTCCAACTAATGAACTAGAACCTGGAGATTTTCGATTACTTGAAGTAGATCATCGGGTGGTTTTACCAACTCAAACTGATGTTCGTGTGTTAGTTACTTCAGCAGATGTCATTCATTCTTGAACAGTGCCCTCATTAGGAGTTAAAGTTGATGCAATTCCTGGTCGATTAAATCAATTAGGATTTTTTATTAAATATCCTGGTGTATTTTATGGACAATGTTCAGAAATTTGTGGAGCAAACCATTCTTTTATGCCTATTGTGGTAGAGGCCGTTCCATTAAAAACTTTCATGGAATGAATTATTAATGTTTCTGATTAAAAAAGTTAGTTAAATAATAATATAAGGTTGTCAGCCTTACGTTACTAATTAAATTTAGTACTTTTTACATGCCTCAATTATCTCCATTAAATTGAATTTTATTATTTATTTTATTTTGAGTAGCTGTATTAACCATATCTATTTTAATTTGATGATCGAGAAAGACTTTTTTTCAAGGCGAGAGTTTAGCTCCAACTAGTTTAAAAGAAAATAAATGAAATTGATAAATAAAAGAATGCTTGTAGACATTTTTTCTTCTTTTGATGATAATAACCAGGTTTTTATATCATTATATATTTTGATATGGCTTTTTTCTCTCGCAACTATTGTTTTATTTAGATCATCATATTGAATTATATCTCCTCGGTGAATTAGGATTGTAAGAACATTTAAAGATACTGCTTCATCTCAGGTTTTTCGATCTTTTGGAATAAAAATAGGAGGATTTATTAATATTATTGCTGGTCTATTTTTATTTTTAATTTTGATAAATATAAGAGGATTAGTTCCTTATGTTTTTAGACCAACTAGACACTTAGTTGTATCTCTTTCTTTGGGTATGCCTCTTTGGCTTTCTTTAATTATTTCTGCCATCTTTTTTAACCCTAGTTCTGTAGTTGCAGGGTTACTCCCAATAGGGGCTCCCGCTCCGTTAAATCCTTTCTTAGTAATTATTGAAACAGTAAGAATTATGGTGCGTCCTATTACTTTATCTGTACGATTAACAGCGAATATAAGAGCAGGACACATTGTTTTAACATTAATTGGAAATTACCTGACAGCAAGAATTTTTCTATCTTCTATTTTTTCTATGTTGCTTTTATTATCTATTCAAGTTCTGTATACAGTTTTTGAATTTGGTATTAGTTTAATTCAAGCCTATATTTTTTGTTTATTAATTACTCTTTATTCAGACGAACACCCTCATTAATAGTTGGTATATTGTACTAAATTATTGAATTAGGTTGTAAAAGAACTTGTGTTCATTTTTGGGGTATGAACCCAACAGCTTACAGTTTAGCTTATTTTACAATATAATTATTTTCTATATTTGTTGGGAAGATTTAACTCCGTTAACAGATCTACAGTCTATCGCTTCTACTCAGCCACCAAACAAACACACCAGGAATTCTTGTTCCTTTCTCGATTTTGCAGGCCGATGTTTTACATAAACTATGGCGGGCAAGGTTTAAAGATATATCTTTATATTAAGCTTTGAAGGCTTATAGTTTAAGTTAACTTAAAACCTTTACCAGGAGGAACTGAACCTCTCCTAAGAAATCAAAATTCTTTGTGCCCTTACACCGCTTTGTAAAATTATTTATCTTTTTTAAATTTTTTTTAATCCTCTTGCTTGGAAGGCAAGTGTACTTACTATACTCAAAAGACTATTTCTAATAAATAGTTTTATTCTTTTAGAATGAAAATCTAACGTGCAATCTACACCATAGAAACTTTTTTATTTGTTTTTTGTGAAACTTTAAAAGATTACTTAGTAAATTTACTAATTTTAGTAATCAATTTAATTATTAAAAAACAAATAAGCTTGGCTCTGACTTGTAAATATAGCAGGGACTAAAAGATACACATGGTTTTTTTTGAGGGAGGCGAGGTAAAGGAGACTACAATAAAAATAAAAGATTTGAATTAATATTTTCTTTTAAAGTATTATAATCAGAAAAAATGCTTTGAAAAGTCCCGCTAACACCAGTGCTGAAGGTTAATAAAAAAGTGAAAACTTGAATTAATTTAGTACCCCTAAATCTGGTTAACTTAGTGCCAGCATCCGCGGTTAGACTAAGAGATTAAGTTATATTTAATGGTAAAAAGACAGTTAGGTTTAAAAATAATTTAGTTTATTGATCATTTATAAAAAAGTAAAATTTGTATATAAATAGTTAATTTAGTTATAACTTTTTGCTGAAGCTGTGATAGTCTTGAGGGAAACTGGGATTAGATACCCCATTATTCTTGACTGTAAATCTAATTAAATTTACCAGAGTACTATGAATCTAAATAACAATTTAAAACTCAAAGGGCTTGGCGGTGTTTTAGACCTATCAGGGGAACCTATCTCATAATCGACAATCCACGCTAAACCTAACCCTATTTTGTAATCAGTTTGTATACCGTCGTCGTCAGGTAACTTTTAAAAATTAAGAAGTTAGCACCAAAAATTTTTAAATTTAAACGTCAGATCAAGGTGCAGCTAATAAGAGGGAGAGGATGGGTTACAATTATTGTACTTATAACTACGAAAAATTTTGTGAAAACATAATTTGAAGGAGGACTTGAAAGTAAAATAAAATATATAAACATTTTGAATATGGCTCTGAAACGTGCACACATCGCCCGTCGCTCTCGTTGAAAAATGAGATAAGTCGTAACATAGCAGAGGTAATGGAAATTGTCTCTAGATGAAAAACATAGTATAACATAATACATTTCACTTACACTGAAAATATACTTAAGTAATAAGTTGTTTTTAAGCTAAATATCAAGGTATAAAAACATTTTTTTAAAATTTTTAAAAGCATTATTAAATTTAGTAAAGGAGATTAAAACTTATTTTATAATACCTTAGAAAAAGTACTGTAAAGGAATAGAATAAATTATATAAAAGAAAAAATAAAAGCTTGTACCTTTTGTATCATGGTTTAACTAGATATTTATTTTATATTTAAATTTCTCGAAATCTAATGAGCTATCTTTATTCAGTATTTTAGAATATAAAGGATTAATTGTGGCAAAAATTTTCCTAGAAACAAAGATAGAAATGAAATTTTATTCGTATTAGATGATAGCTAGTTCTCCTAAAAGGCATATAAGTGCTTTAGATTAATTTTTATTTCTGCAATAAAACAGCAAAACAAATTTTAATTTAATTAAATTTTTGAGGATAAGCTCGAAAATTAGTACTACATCTGCATATTATTTTAGTTAAAATTTAAGCTTGAAAATAGCTATAATTTTGATTTTGTTACAATTTCATTAAATGTATAAAAAAATAATTTATTTGCTTTAAAATAAAAGGAGAAAACTTAAAAACTAAAATAAGTTAAACTTATGTTAAAATGAGTATTAATTAAATTATAAAACTTTGACATTTTATATCTCAGAGTATTATTTTCTATATCAATTTTAAATCACAAAAAGGAACTCGGCAAATAATCATTCTGCCTGTTTAGCAAAAACATGGCTCCTTGTTAAAAATAAATAAGGAGTCGGACCTGCCCAGTGAATTTTTTTAACGGCCGCGGTACTCTGACCGTGCAAAGGTAGCATAATCATTTGCCTTATAATTGAAGGCTAGTATGAATGGTTTGACAAGAATGTAGCTGTCTCTTTGTGATTTACTAGAATTTTATTTTCAGGTGAAGAAGCCTGCATAAAATTAAAAGACAAGAAGACCCTATCGAGCTTAAAAAAAATTAGTAGGTAATAAATTAATAACTTTAAAAAATTTACTATTAAATATTTTAGTTGGGGCGACTGAGGAACAAAAAAAGCTTCCTTTAAAACTTTTTTATACTAAATAAGTATTGATCCAAAATATTTTGATTAAAAAAATTAGTTACCGTAGGGATAACAGCATTATCTTTTTTAAGAGTTCTTATCGAAAAAGAGGTTTGTGACCTCGATGTTGGACCAGAATATCCTAAAGATGCAGCAGTCTTTAAGGGTTGGTCTGTTCGACCATTAAAATTCTACGTGATCTGAGTTCAGACCGGCGTGAGCCAGGTCAGTTTCTATCTTTAATTTTTGAAATAAACTTAGTACGAAAGGACCAGTTTATTGTAATATTATTACTTAAAAATGATACTATATAATATATTATTTAAATCAAATTAGCAAAAATTTTAATGCAATTGACTTAGGATCAATAGATATAGGTGAAATTCCTTTATTTGATACTCTATCATATAAAGGTGGCAGATAAAGTGCATTAGGTTTAAGCCCTAAATATAAAGATGAAATTTCTTTTCTTTATAATGTATATTTCTATTATTTCCTCGGTATTTTCTTATATTTGTATTTTACTGGCGGTCGCCTTTTTTACTCTTTTAGAACGAAAGGGGCTTAGGTATATTCAGCTTCGAAAGGGACCTAATAAAGTAGGCTTAATAGGTTTACCTCAGCCTATTGCTGATGCTGCCAAATTACTAACAAAAGAGATTGCCAAACCAACAATAGCAAATTACTCCCCTTATTTTGTTGCCCCAGTTTTTAGGTTTATTTTAGCTTTACTTCTATGGCAATTGTACCCTAGCTTATATTCCTGTTCATATTTTAAGTGGGGTATTTTGTTTTTTCTATGTGTATCTGGTATAAATGTTTATGGTACTTTATTGGCAGGATGGGCTTCCAATTCTAAATACGCTCTTCTGGGAAGCCTTCGAGCAATTGCACAAACAATTTCTTACGAAGTTAGCATAGCATTAGTTCTTTTGTTTCCCTTATTCTTAGTTGGAAGCTTTAGATTTATTGAAATTAAAGAATCTCAAGAATTCATTTGGCTTACTTTTTTGATAATCCCTGTATCTTTTATATGGTTTGTTACCTGTGTTGCAGAGACTAATCGAGCTCCCTTTGATTTCGCAGAAGGAGAGTCAGAGTTAGTCTCCGGTTTTAATGTTGAATATGGAGCAGCTGGTTTTGCTTTAATTTTCTTAGCTGAGTATGCTAATATTTTAGTTATAAGTTTATTTTCTGCATTATTATTTTTTGGCGGAAGATCTTTAATACTAATTGAAAGAGATCTAGCATTTATATTAAAAGTATTATTTTTTGCTTTCGCATTTATTTGAGTTCGAGGGAGTTATCCCCGTTTCCGTTATGATTTACTAATAAACCTTACTTGAAAAGGATTCTTGCCTGCCTCATTATCTTTTTTATTAATAATTACAATTTTAGCTTCATACATTTATTATTAATACAAAACGAAATTGTAGTTTAATTTAAAATATTAGCATTGGAAGCTAAAGCTTGGGTCTATAATCCCACATTTCGAAATGAGTGCTTTAATCATTTTTAGTATAACCTTATCTAGGCTTCTAATACTCCCCTTAATAGTGCAACCATTAAGCCTTGGTTTGATTATTATATTATCAACTTTATTAATATGCTTTATTAGTGCTATCACCTTATCTTCGTGATACGGTTATATTTTGTTTCTAATTTACGTTGGGGGTTTATTAGTAATATTTGCTTATGTTGCAGCTTTATCTCCTAACGTTCTTTTTGGTAAAGGAACTCCTATATTATTTTTTTCTATTCTGATTCTTCCTTTGACACTAATTTTTTATTCTTACCCGCTAATTGATCTTTCATCAACTAGCTATCTTCATATTTTTTCTGAATTAAAATTTTTAAAGATATATGGAATTGAAATAGTATCACCTCAAATAATTTCTATTTTAATTGGCTTAGCAATTATTTTATTAATTAATCTAATTGTAGTTGTAAAAATTTGTTACTATCAGCACGCTTCTTTACGACCTTTTAATAATTAATTTATGCGAAGTCCTATTCGAAAAACTCATCCAATTCTTAAAGTTATAAACGGTGCATTAGTTGATCTCCCCGCTCCTTCAAATTTGTCTATTTGATGAAATTTTGGGTCCTTATTAGGTCTCTGTTTAGGAGTACAACTTGTAACTGGTTTATTCCTAGCAATACATTATACAGCCCATGTAGATTTGGCTTTTAGTTCCGTAATTCACATCAGCCGAGATGTCACATACGGATGACTTTTACGAGCTTTACATGCTAATGGAGGATCTTGATTTTTTATTTGTATTTATTTACATATTGGTCGTGGTATATACTATGCATCTTATGTAAATGTTCACGCATGAAATATCGGTGTAATTTTATTATTTATGACAATAGGAACAGCATTCTTAGGTTATGTTTTACCTTGAGGTCAAATATCTTTCTGGGGGGCAACAGTTATTACAAATTTACTTTCCGCAGTCCCCTATGTTGGAAAAATAATAGTAGAATGAGTCTGAGGTGGCTTTGCTGTAGATAATGCTACTTTAACTCGGTTTTTTGCTCTTCATTTTTTGTTACCTTTTGGAATTGTAGCGTTAGCTATTCTTCATTTACTATTTTTACATGAAACGGGATCAAATAACCCTTTAGGCTTAAATAGTGACGGAGAAAAAATTCCATTTCATTCCTACTATACTTTTAAAGATTTAGTTGGATTTTTGTTAGTGCTTTTTCTACTTAGAATACTAGCCTTATTTTCTCCTCAGTTATTAACTGATCCTGAAAATTTTATTCCTGCAAATCCTTTAGTTACTCCTGTACATATTCAACCGGAATGGTATTTTTTATTTGCTTATGCCATTCTGCGTTCTATCCCTAATAAATTAGGAGGAGTTATTGGCTTAGTAGGTTCCATTGCTATCTTATTTGTTTTACCATTTACCCATTTGGCAAAATTTCGATCTATAGCATTTTACCCCTTAAATCAAATTTTGTTTTGAGGGTATGTTGGGATTTTTTTTATTTTAACTTGAATTGGAGCCTGTCCTGTAGAGGCTCCATATGAACAAATTGGTCAGCTTTTTACTGTACTCTATTTTATATATTTCATTATTAACCCTCTAGCCCAAGTTATATGAGATAATATTTTAGATTATTAACCCAAAATAAGTTATTACCTGGGGAAAACTTGTCTTGAAAACAAATTTGAAGTGTTCGATTCACTTAATAACTTAGCAATAAGAGAAAATAATACTCACTTTTGGCTTACAAGACCAATGCTCTAAATTTAAGCTATTATTGCAATTTAATTATAATTATGAAATGAGAACATTTTATTTAGGTTTACTTAGAATACTTGGAGTTTTTATAGCACTATTAGCTTTATCGCTTCAGTATAAACATCTACTAAGCATTTTACTAAGGTTAGAAGCCATTACAATAAATTTATTTATTATATTATTTGCTTTTTCAACTAACGTTACTCTTAGAGGAGAAACTTCTTTAATTTTAATTACATTAGGAGCTTGTGAGGCTAGCTTAGGCTTAGCAATCTTAGTTGCAGTAATTCGAACTGAAGGGAATGACTACGTTTCAAGTTTCTCCTTACATAAATGCTAGGCTTATTATTTCTTAGCTCTACTTTATTATTTATTCCTTCTGGTAAATGATCTTGATACATAAAAATATGATCTTTAGCTATTGGGAGCTTGATTTCTATTATTCACCTTTTTAATCCTTTTTTTAGTTATGAAGCTTCTAATTCATTTTTAGCATATGATTCTATATCTACAATCTTAGTGTCCCTCACTTTATGAATCTCACTTATAATAATAATAGCAAGTCAAAATAGAGTAAAAATTTCTATAAATAATTATTCAATATTTTCTATATTTCTTCTGTTACTAAATCTTATTTTAGTAGCAACGTTCCTATGCTCTAGAAGCTTACTTTTTTATTTTTTATTTGAAGCTTCTCTCATTCCAACCTTATTATTAATTTTAGGATGAGGCTATCAACCTGAACGATTACAAGCCGGAATATATATAATAATTTATACCGTTGCTGCTTCATTACCCCTTCTTTTTACTATTTTGTGAGCTGCCCAAGAACTATCTTCAAGTAATATACTTATAGTTAGAAGGCTTCGACTTCATACATATAATACAAATTATTTATGAGCCTGAAATTTTTTAACTTTATTATGTTTTACAGCATTTTTAGTTAAATTACCAATATTTACAGTGCACCTGTGACTCCCTAAAGCTCATGTTGAAGCCCCAGTCGCAGGGTCTATAGTCTTAGCAGCCATTCTTCTGAAGCTAGGAGGCTATGGTATTTTACGAATTTATCAATATTTTAATTTTATTTCTTCCCAAACCTGTATCATTATTTTTTCTTTAGCTATTTGAGGAGGAGTAATAACTAGAATTATTTGTTTTCGACAAGTAGATCTAAAATCCTTAATTGCTTATTCTTCCATTGGACATATATCTTTAATACTAGCAGGTGCCTTTTCTAACACATCTTGAGGCTGAAGAGGAGCCCTTGTTTTAATATTATCTCATGGATTTTGTTCTTCTGCCCTATTTGCTTTAGCAAACTACACCTACGAAAAAACTCAGACACGAAGTTTATTTTTAAGAAAAGGAATGCTTATACTTCTTCCAATTTTAGCAATATGATGATTCTTGTTTTGTATTATAAATATAGCAGCCCCTCCTAGTATTAACTTATTAGGAGAAATTATAATTTTTCCTTCTACTATCTTTAGTTCAAAATACTATTTAATTTCATTAGGCCTTATAAGATTTTTAGCCGCTTTATATAGAATATATCTTTATACAAGAGTTCAGCATGGAGGAAGCCCCAAATTTATTAAACCTTTCAATGATTTTAAGTCTTCTGGTTTTATACTATTTTTTTTACATTGAATTCCAGCTAATTTTCTTATTTTGAAAAGAGACCTTATTTCACTATGGGTTTAATTAATAGGTCAAGTTAGTTTATTATATAAAACATCAGCCTGTGGATTTGAAAACGAAATCTGTTTCACTTGACCTATGTATATCAATTTAAAATCTTCTTCTATTAGCTCAATATTTCTACTAACGTATAGAATTATTCTTTTTCCAGTAACAATAATATTTGTTATAATAAACTATAATATTGTTCTAGAATGATCTATTTTTCAAATAAGTTCTTGCACTATAACTTTTATGCTTATTTTGGACCCTGTCAGGCTAAGATTCAGAAATATTGTCTGTTTAATTTCAGGTTGTGTTATGCTCTTTTCTTCTAGCTATATGTCCCACGACCCCTTCTTAAAACGATTTGTTTGACTGGTTATACTCTTTGTTCTCTCAATAAATCTTTTAGTATTTATCCCGAGCTTACCCGCTCTTCTTTTAGGGTGAGATGGTTTAGGTATTGTTTCCTTTGCTCTTGTAATTTACTATCAAAATATAAAATCTCTAGGAGCGGGGATAGTCACAGTTCTAGCCAATCGAATTGGGGATGTCATAATCCTTATTTCAATTGGCCTTTTAGTTCTTCAAGGACATTGATCTATTATCTGTATATGAGATTATTATTTAACAGCATGAACAGTCCTTGCTATTACTTTAGCAGCAATAACTAAAAGAGCCCAGATTCCCTTTTCTAGATGACTTCCGGCAGCTATAGCTGCCCCTACTCCAGTTTCAGCCTTAGTACACTCTTCTACCTTAGTTACCGCCGGAGTATTTCTCATTATCCGTTTTTTTCCTTTTCTTAATACAATCCCTGCTTTTAAACCCAGTCTCTTATTTATTTCTGTTTTAACTCTACTTATAGCCGGAATTGGAGCAAACTATGAAAATGATTTAAAAAAAATTATTGCCCTCTCCACCTTAAGCCAGCTGGGAGTAATAATAATAAGACTGGGTCTAGGCATACCTTACTTAGCCTTATTTCATCTTTATACTCATGCCCTTTTTAAAGCTTTATTGTTTTTATGTGCAGGTATATTTATTCATAATAGATCTAATATTCAAGATATTCGTCATATAGGTTTATTGTTTTCCCAAGCTCCTCTTACTACAACCTGCATAAATATTGCTAACTTATCTTTATGTGGAGCTCCTTTCCTGAGGGGCTTTTATTCAAAAGATTTAATTTTAGAACTATCTTTGAGGGATCCAACTAACTTTCTAATAGTACTTTTAATTTTTTTAGCAACAGGTATAACTGCAGCCTATTCTTTTCGCCTATCTTTTTGCTCTCTATGAGGTTATGCTAAAGGGCCGACTCACCATGAAAAACAAGAAATAGATCCTTATGTAAACTGAGCTACTACGACCCTAAGCTTAGCTGCTCTTGTAGCTGGGTTCTTACTCCAAAATACCTTTCTTGATTTTAATCCGTTGCCTTTTGTCCTCCCATTTCATTTAAAAATATTAACATTATTTGTCATTTTTTTAGGGGTTTTTGTAGCTTTTATTATGTGAGACACTAATTATAACAAAAAAAGTGTCAAAAAAATTAAGTTTTTTTTCTCAACAATGTGATTTTTAGCTCCTATTTCGACACAGCCCCTTACTAAATTCTCTATGCTACTGGGAACTAATATTATTAAATCAGTTGACATAGGTTGACTTGAAATTTTAGGAGGTCAAGGAAGGGGCCTAATAACATCCACCATATCTGTAAAAAATCAAAATATTCAAATTAAATCTTTTAATTTTTTTATTGCGTTAATTCTATTTTTGACAACTGTGTTTTACAGAATACTATTTTTTAGCTAGCATTGATAGCTTAAATAACAGAGCATAGCACTGAAGATGCTAAGGTAGCAATATTTGCTTCAAAGCA